TGATTTTCAGAACCAATAAACTTTCCTGGTAGCTTAAAGGTAGAGCGTATGGCTGTTAACCATCAGGTTGTAGGTTCGAATCCTACTCAGGAAGTTTAACAAGGGCAATTAACTCAAATGGTAGAGTATTTCGTTTACACCGAAAAAGTTAGTGGTTCAAATCCATTATTGCTCATTTTAATTGATTTTGAGAGTGTGTTTGTAGCTTAATTAGGATAAAGCATTAAACTACGGATTTAAAGATTGAAAGTTCGATTCTTTCCAAACACATCTTGACAATTAAAAGGGTGTATAGCTTAGTTTGGTAAAGCAGTAAACTTTTAATTTATAGATCTTAGGTTCAAATCCTAATGCACTCGCTAATGTTTTCGAAGCTTATTTATTTTTATTCACTAGAACTAATTTTACGCTTAATTTATGTCTTTATAAGTTTTTTGTTGTGTGTATTTGCTGCAAGCATGAATGTGTATTATTTAATATTTTTTGAAATTTATCCTTTTGTTTTACCTGAATTAAAAAAATTTATTGTTACAAATGTAATGGATTTGTTTGAGGTTTTATGGATTTTAGTTATATCAAAAGCTTTTTTTTTTGTATTTCCTTATTGAATTTTTCAATTATCTGAATTTAGTAGTTCTAGCTGATATTCATATCAAATTAGATTTTTTAAGAAATCCTTTCACTTTTCATTTTTAATGATTTTAGTATATTTGTTTTTAATACATTTTGGTTTGTTACCGTTCGTGTTATCTATTTTAACAAAATGGGATATAAATAAAACAAATTTATTTGATATTTTTATTGAACTTAGGGTTACAAGTTATGTGCAATGAGTTTTAGCTTTTCGTTATGTTTTAGGTTCCTTAGGCTTCTTTACGCTTTTGTTGATTTTGCATTCTTGACTTTTAATAAAAATAAGTAAAATTTATGTTTTAATTAAATATTATCGGAAGCTTTTTATATTTGGAATTCTCTGTATATTGTTCTTATTGATACCCTCAGATAACTTTTTACAAATTTTTTGTATAGTAGCTGTATTTTTAATTTTTGAGCTGATTTTTTTATTCGTTTGTTATAAGTTATGTAATATAAAAATTTTGAATCCATGCCCACATTTAATCAATTAATAAAATTTTCTAGACATAAAAAAAAATCACCTATAAAATCTATCGCATTAGAAAAATGTCCTCAAAAAAAGGGTGTTTGCTTGAAAGTTTTTACGATGAACCCTAAGAAACCAAATTCAGCAGATCGTAAAGTAGCTAAAGTGCAGCTTAGTACCGGAAAATTAATTATCGGATATATTCCAGGAGAAGGTCATACTTTGCAAGAGCATTCAATAGTTTTGATACGTGGAGGGCGTGTAAAAGATTTACCTGGTGTGAAATATCACTTGATTAGAGGTCCGTTTGACTTAACCTCGGTAAATAGCCGAAAAAAAAGTCGCTCTAAATATGGCACTAAAAAAAATTAAGCTCCTATCGTTTAATGGTCTAAGACAATGCTTTTTCGTGGCATAAACGTGGGTTCAAATCCCACTAGGAGTAACTTCATATAATTCACGGGATGGAGTAATAAGGTTAACTCATTAGACTCATGATCTGAAGCTATAGGTTCAAGTCCTATTCCCGTATATAATATTTTGAATAAAATAAATGATGAAGAGAGAACTTTTACGAACTAGAAGTCGTATAAATAAAAAGCGTATTTTTCGGAAGAAAAATATTAATCATATTAAATTATTAACTATAAAATACAACTTATTTTACTTTTTTATTTCGAAGGAAAGTCTTTTGCTAAATAAGAAAATTTTATCTGAATTACTTTTTACAGAGATTGGCAGTATATTTAGTTTAATGCAATGAAATTTTAGTTTCTATGCAATAGTACAATGGGATAGTTAGATAAAAAGAATTTTTTCGCAAAAGATTGAAGTTTTTTTAGATAAGAGTTTGATCCTGGCTCAGAATGAACGTTAATGGTTAGCTTTACACATGCAAATTAAATAAATTTATTTCTAAGATTGTAAATTAATAGTGAACGGGTGAGTATAATATAGAAATTAACCTCAAATAATTGTTTAATGCATGAAAAAATTTTATTGGTTTGAGAAAAGTCTATACAAGATTAAGTTGTTGGTATAATAAAAGTGTATCAAGCTAATGATCTTTAGTTGGTCTGTGAAGATGAGCAACCACATTGGAATTGAGATATGGTTCAAACTTTAATTAAAGGCAGCAGTGAGGAATTTTGGGCAATGAGCGCAAGCTTGACCCAGCTAAACCATATATGTGATAAAACTTTTTGTTTTAAACCATTAAAATTAAGGAAATGATGATGAATTAAAAAAAAGTCCTGGCCAATTTCGTGCCAGCAGCCGCGGTAAAACGAGAAGGGCGAACGTTATTTGAATTTATTGGGCGTAAAGCATATGTAGGTGGAAACTTAACTTTTAGTTCAAATTTTAAATTTTATTTTTAAAATGCTTGAAAAAATAATTTTCTAGAGTTTAAGAAAAGATTATGGAATTTTAACTGTAACAGTAAAATGTTTTGATATTTAAAAGAACCTCGATAGTGTAAACAATAATCTAGACTAAAACTGACACTGAGATATTAAAGCGTGGGTAGCAAAAGGGATTAGATACCCCTGTAGTCCATGCCCTGAACGATGAGTGTTAATTTTTGAATTATCAGAAATAAAGTTAACGCGTTAAACACTCCGCCTGGGAACTACGATCGCAAGATTAAAACTCAAAGGAATTGACGGGAACCCGCACAAGCAGTGGAGCATGTGGTTTAAATCGATAATACGCGCGAAATCTTACCAATCTTTGAATAATATACAGGTGTTGCATGGCTGTCGTCAGTCCGTGCTGTGAAGCGTTTGGTTCATTCCACTAAACGGACAAAACTCTCATATATTTTTGAATATAGACCGTTAAGGATATCTTAAAGGAAGGCGAGAATCACGTCAAGTCCTCATGACCCTAATAGATTGGGCTACTTTCATGTGCTACAATAATTTATACAAAAAGAAGCAAAAATGTAAGTTTAAGCAAATCTTAAAAAGTAAATTATATACGAATTGTTTTCTGTAACTCGAAAATATGAAGTTGGAATTGCTAGTAATCGTAAATTAGAATGCTACGGTGAATAAGTTCTCGGGTTTTGTACACACCGCCCGTCACGCTATGGAAATTTGTTTTATTTGAAAACTATTTTATATTTAATAATTATAGTTTATAGTAAAAAAAGAACTGGAGTGAAGTCGTAACAAGGTAGCCGTAGGGGAACCTGCGGCTGGAAAATAAAGATAGCTCTACTATCCCATAAAATAAAAAAATAATGTTAGTTTATATAAATAGCACTTGTACTTCAATTTTATTGTTTTTAATTAGTGTTTTAGGAATATTTTTAAATCAGAAAAATATTCTTGTTATGTTAATGTCTTTAGAAATGATGTTTTTATCTATAAGTTTTAATCTGATATTTGCATCTATTTATTTAGATGATATTACAGGTCAAATTTTCTCATTACTAATTTTAACTGTTGCAGCAGCGGAATCATCTATAGGATTAGCAATTTTGGTGATTTATTATCGAATTCGCAGTGTTATTACTGTAGAGTTAATGCATTTAATGAAAGGTTAAAACTTTGGTCAAGGGGCTTTAAAATTTTTATAACGGGCACTTAATAAAAGCCTTGGTGGAAAATTTTGGACGTGACGCTACGAAAAGTTATAAGTAGGCATTTGCTTGTGATTTATAAATTTCCGTATTTAGAGTAAACTCAATAAAATTTTTTAAAAAGTGATGTGAATTGAATCATCTAAGTAGCATTATTAAAAAAATCAATCGAGAAATCGTAAGTAATGGTGAATGAACGCGATATATAAGCTTGGTAAAACGTTTTAATTATAATTTACTAAAAAAGGTAAAAGTCCTGTATTAAAAGAAACGTTTTCTAACAAAATTTTTAAGTAATATGAACTTATAATTTGTATGAAGAAAGGAGAACCACCTTCTAAGCTTAAAAAGTTTTTCAACCTATAGTGGACGAGTACCGTGAGGGAAAGGTAAAAAAGTTCGAAAAGAATTATTTTGAGTTAAGTGTTTTAAAATTTTCGGAGTGTGCAACAACGAAATGCCTTTTGCATAATGAATCAGCAAGTTAATGTGTATTGCAAGCTTAATTAGTAATAAAAAAGCGAAAAAAGTAATACGTATTAAACCTGAAACCAAGTGATCTAGTTGTAAGTAAGTTGAGAATACTTTAAAAAGTTTTTGAAGACTGTACTCGTATATGTAGCAAAATATAGAGATGACTTGTAGCTAGGAGTGAAAGGCTAATCAAACTTGGAAATAGCCGGTTTTTCACGAAATGTATTTTAGTACTACGTTAATTATTAAAAATCTTGAGTTAGAGTACAAAATGAATAAGGGGATGTAAAAGTTTACTAAATTTTTTTTAACTCCGAATTAAAGGTTTATATAATTAACAGCCAGTCTATGGGCGATAAGGTTCATAGACGAAAGGAAAACAATCCAGATCGAATACTAAGATTTTTAAATTAAAACTTAGAGAAAAAATTAAAAAAAGTTCAAATAAAAAACTTGTTAGGCTTAGAAGCAGCCTCTCATTAGAGAAAGCGTTTCAGCTCATTATTTTTCTTTTTTTAATTTAAAATGTATGGAAGCTTTAAGTTTTATATCGAAGTAGCGGATTAATACAAATTAATGGTAGTGAAACGCTTTGTAAAAGTTTTGTGATTGTAAAATCATTAAAAATTAGCAAAGATGCGAATGCTGATATGAGTAGCGAAAATTACGTTAAAAAATCGTAATCACTTAATGTTTAAGGGTTTTGATGTAATTTTAAATTCATCAAGTTAGTCGGTTCTTAAGAAGTGAATAAAAATTGTATTCGATAGGAAATTAATGATTATGTTATACTTTTTATATGTGTTATTAAAACATGAAAAAAATAATGCAAAAGATTTTGCAATACTATAGAAGGCATAAAATTAATTTACATTATTTTCGAGAAAAAACTATAAAAATGATAAACCGTACTTAAACCGACACAGGTAAACTTATTGAAAAAATTTAAAGTGAATGAAAGAATTGTATTGAAGGAACTCGGCAAATTGACTCTGTATGTTCGCGATAAAGAGAGCCTTATAAAAAGGTAGCATAAAAAAAGAAGCAACGACTGGTTAACAAAACCACAGGACTCTGCGAATTTGTAAAAAGCAGTATAGAGTCTGACGCCTGCCCAGTACTTAAAAATAAAAAATTTAGGTTAAAGCCTATTTTTGAAATCTAAGTAAACGGCGGTTCTAACTATAAGAATCCTTAGGTAGCGAAATTCCTTGGCGGGTAAATTCCGTCCTGCATGAATGGCGTAACGATTGCTTCACTGTCTCCAATACAATTTCAGTGAAATTACATTATCCATGAAAATGTGGATTACTTGCAGTAAGACGGAAAGACCCTAGATCCTTTACTTTGATTTTAAATTGTAAAAAATTGTTTAAATGTGAAGCATAAGTGGGAATAATTATTAATGTTCTTGAGATACCACTCATTAAATTTAATTTTTTACTTGATTTGTAAGTAATATTATAAAAGACCGTTTAAAAGAGAAAGTTTACTTGGGACGAGTACCTCCTAAATGGTAACGGAGGTGTACGAAGGTAAGCGACAATTATTCAAGATGGATAATGAAGAATATAATGGTATAAACTTGCCTGACAATAAGATTTATAAATCGAATTGCGACGAAAGTCTGTCATAGTGACCCGATATTTAAGTGTGGAATTAATATCGTTCAACAGATAAAAGGAACTCTAGGGATAACAGATTCATCGTGATTGAGAGTTCGTATTGACGTCACGGTTTGATACCTCGATGTCGACTCATCTTATCCTGAAATTGAAGTAGATTTCAAGGGTCTAGTTGTTCGCTAGTGAAAAAGGTACGTGAGTTGGGTTCAGAACGTCGTGAGACAGTTCGGTCCCTATCTACTGCAAGCAAAGAAAAATAAAAAGTGTATCTTTAGTACGAGAGGACCAAGATACTTTAACCTCTGGTTAAATGATTGTTATGCCAATAGCATAGTCAAGTAGCTACGTTAGCCTTTAATAAATACTGAACGAATCAAGTGTATTAAATATTCTTTATTATATTTTTCAAGAATAATCTAAAAGATTATTAGATTGATCGGTTTAAGAATGTTATTTAGTAATAAATTTTAGTTTTTATAAATCCGAATTATTCAAAAAAATTTTAATTTAACTTGACCAAAAAAAATAATTATGACAAGAAAAATAAATCCTATAAGCCTTAAACTTGGTGTAACTCAAGTATGAGATTTTACAGTACAAAATTATAATAAATTGAATTATTATTATACCTTTTCTTTTTTAAAGCAATTACAAATTGAAAATATTATAAGCAAAATTTTAAAAATAAATCAATTTTCAGTGAATGATAAAGAATTTTGATATTTTAACGATAAGCTCTTTTTAAACATTTATATTGTTGATATAATTGGTAATCAATCAGATAAGTATTTATCTTTAATTCAAAAGTTATCAAAATTAGTATCTAATTGATTTTCATTGGAAATTTATTTACGTATTTATAAAAGAATATATTGAATAACAACCTCTAATTTAATAATAAGTTATGCCTCATATCTTTTAGAGCAAAATAAAAACCCGAATAAAATATTATGGCAAGTTTGTGCGTTTCTTAACAGGCATCGTTATCACAGTAAGATTGTTTGCTCTACAAAAGGGATTCGTGTGATTTGGTTAAAAGGATTTAAAGTTCGGTTGGTAGGACGGTTTGATAATACGAAAAGTCAAATGGCTAAAAGTATTGAACAAAGTTCAGGCTCATTATCATTAGTATCTTTGAAGAATCATGTGGAATTTGCGCAAAAAAATTTGTATACAAAGCTAGGAAGTTGCGGCTTGCAAATTTGATTGTTTTATGAAATAAACTAATACTCAAATAATGTTAAAGAAAAAGAAGACACATAATAAGTACTCATTAAAGTTAAAACAATCAAATCATATTTTAAAATATGGGCGTTTTGGTATTAAATCACTTGCTTTTAGTAGAATAACTGAAAGTCAATTAAATGCGTTAAGATGAATCATATTAAAAAGGTTAAAATTAGTAACGAATAATAAAAAAAATTTTCGTTTTTGGATATTATTATCAATGAATTTGACACTTACAAAGTTTAATATCGAATCTAGAATGGGTAAAGGTAAAGGAGCGGTCTATACGCATGCTGTTTATGTTAAACCTGGAATGATTTTATTTGAATTTGATAATTTAACTGAACAACAAATAAAAAATTTGTTTGATTATATTTTCAAAAAAATTGCTTTTAAAATTAAACTTATAAAATAATTATAGATATGTAGATTATTTTATAAATTAAAGGGAGAGAAACTCAAAGGTTGAGTGTTAGCCTGTCGCGCTAAAAGTTGCGGGTTCAAATCCCGTCTCTCTCGTTTGTTAAATATTTGATTAACAAAGTTAAATAATATTTACTATTCTAAGACAATGCAATTTTCATTTATGCAATGAGTTTCTCGTTGAATTTTCTCAACAAACCATAAAGATATAGGAACTTTATATTTAATTTTTGGAGCTTTTTCTGGGGTTCTAGGCGGCTGTATGTCAATGTTAATTCGTATGGAATTAGCGCAACCCGGAAACCAATTATTATTAGGAAATCATCAAATTTATAATGTTTTAATTACAGCACACGCATTTTTAATGATTTTTTTTATGGTAATGCCTGTAATGATAGGTGGATTTGGAAATTGGCTAGTACCTATTATGATAGGGAGTCCTGATATGGCTTTCCCACGCTTAAATAACATATCGTTTTGATTATTACCACCTTCGCTTTGTTTACTCTTGGCATCAGCAATTGTTGAAGTTGGTGTAGGTACAGGTTGGACAGTATATCCTCCTTTAAGTTCGATTCAAAGCCATTCAGGTGGCGCGGTAGATCTTGCGATATTTAGTTTACATATATCAGGGGCATCATCAATATTGGGTGCAATCAATTTTATTTCTACAATTTTAAATATGCGTAATCCTGGGCAAAGTATGTACCGTATGCCTTTATTTGTATGGTCTATTTTTATTACTGCATTTTTATTATTATTAGCTGTTCCAGTTTTAGCAGGAGCTATTACAATGCTTTTAACTGACCGTAATTTTAATACTGCATTTTTTGATCCGGCTGGAGGTGGGGATCCGATTTTATATCAACACCTTTTTTGATTTTTTGGGCACCCTGAAGTTTATATTTTAATTCTTCCTGGTTTTGGGATGGTAAGTCATATTGTAGCAACTTTTTCTCGAAAGCCAGTTTTTGGTTATATTGGAATGGTTTATGCAATGGTTTCTATCGGAGTGCTAGGATTTATTGTATGGGCACATCATATGTACACAGTTGGGCTTGATGTAGATACTAGAGCTTACTTTACTGCTGCGACAATGATTATTGCCGTCCCAACAGGAATTAAAATATTTAGTTGGATCGCGACTATGTGGGAAGGGTCATTATATTTTAAAACCCCTATGCTTTTTGCAACAGGCTTTATTTTTTTATTTACAATTGGAGGTTTAACTGGAATTGTTTTAGCAAATTCAGGTTTAGATATTAGTTTGCATGATACGTATTATGTAGTAGCACATTTTCATTATGTATTATCTATGGGGGCTGTTTTTGCTATTTTTGCCGGTTTTTATTATTGGTTTGGTAAAATTACAGGAGTGCAGTACCCAGAGTTGTTAGGACAAATTCATTTTTGATCAACTTTTATAGGTGTAAATCTTACTTTTATGCCAATGCATTTTTTAGGGTTAGCTGGAATGCCGCGTAGAATTCCTGATTATCCAGATGCTTATGCAGGTTGAAATTTAGTGGCTTCTTATGGTTCTTATATTGCTTTATTCAGTACTCTCTTCTTTTTTTACTTAGTTTTTGTTTCATTAACATCAAAAAACCCATGTTTAAATGCTCCATGAAACTTTGAACGTTCTGATGTTGTAGGAAATTCCACTTTAGAATGGGTTATAACGTCGCCACCTGCATATCATACATTTGAAGAAATGCCCTTGATTTGTGAAACAACAGAATAAAATGTTATGTAATTTAAAATTCATCAGTTTTCTCTTTTTAATGATAGTTTCAATTCCTTTGAGTTTTAGTGATGCGCCGGAAAATTGACAGCTTGGATTTCAAGATCCGGCGACTCCAATTATGGAAGGGATTATAAATTTACATCATGATTTGATGTATTTTATTTGTGTTATTTTTATATTTGTTTCTTGAATGTTAGTTCGCACAGTATGGCATTTTGAAAGTACACAAAATAGTACGCCATCATCATTAGTACATGGAACTTTAATTGAAGTCATCTGGACAGTAACCCCAGCATGTATTTTATTAGTTATAGCAATTCCTTCATTTTCACTTTTATATGCTATGGATGAAATTATATCTCCAGCTATAACTATAAAAACATTAGGTCATCAATGATATTGAAGTTACGAATATTCTGATTATTTGAATGCCGAAGGCGAATCTATTATGTACGATAGTTATATGATACCTGAGGAAGATTTAAACGTAGGACAATTAAGGTTATTGGAAGTTGATAGTCGTATGGTAGTACCTGTGAATACTCACATACGTGTAATTGTTTCTGCAGCAGATGTGCTGCATAGCTGAGCAATCCCTTCGCTGGGTGTTAAATGTGATGCTGTGCCGGGCCGTTTAAATCAAACATCGTTGTTTATTAAAAGAGAAGGCGTTTATTATGGTCAATGCAGTGAAATATGTGGGATTAACCATGGATTTATGCCAATTGTCATTGAAGCCGTGAATTTATCTAATTATATTTCTTGAATTTCAAATAAATTAAACGAATAAAACTAATGCGATTTTCTTTAGTACAAATAATCGTATTGCTTCTAATTTTTTTCATACTTTTTGTATCAGATTTTACGGTACTAAAAAAATTGACTGAATTTTTAAATCAATTTTTTAGAAAATTTTTAAAATAAAATTATGGTTTATTTATCAAACATAGCAAAGTCTATGCAAAGACATCCTTTTCACTTAGTAGATCCTAGTCCTTGACCATTTGTAGCTTCATTATCTGCATTTTCATGTGCAATTGGGGGTGTAATGTATATGCATGCATATAAACAAGGGAGTACCATTTTATTGTGTGGTTTTTTTATGTTATTTATGACGATGTTTGTATGGTGGAGGGATGTTGTAAGGGAATCAACATTTGAAGGTCATCATACAGGAATAGTACAACAAGGATTACGTTATGGTGTAATTCTTTTTATTGTATCAGAAGTTTTATTTTTTTTTGCTTTTTTTTGAGCATTTTTTCATAGTAGTTTAGCCCCCACGGTGGAAATAGGGTTAACTTGACCTCCTAAAGGGATAAGTGTTTTAAACCCATGAGAAATTCCATTTTTAAATACGTTAATTTTATTACTTTCTGGGTGTACCGTTACATGATGCCATCATGCTATTGTTGCAAATTTTAGAAGCCAGGCTATTTTAAGTTTAATATTAACTATTATTTTGGCTGTAATTTTTACTTCCTTGCAAGCGTATGAATATAATATGGCAGATTTTAGACTCTCTGATGGTATATATGGTTCTACGTTTTATATGGCTACAGGGTTTCATGGTTTTCATGTATTGGTTGGAACAATTTCATTATTTATTTGCTTAGTACGATTATTACAATATCAATTAACGCAGGAGCATCATTTTGGATTTGAATCTTCAGCTTGATATTGGCATTTTGTCGATGTTGTTTGGTTATTTTTATTTGTGTCTATTTATTGATGAGGCGGAATTTAAAAATGTTAAATTTTAGTGTTGTTATTATATTATCATTAATTTTAATTTCTAAAAATCTTATATTATTGAATGAGGAAACCTTAATTCTTTTATGTTTTGTTACTTTTTGTTGGCTTGGGTTTACTAAACTTAAAGATTCTTTCCATGCAGATTTTGAAACCCAACGAAAGGAAATTGAAATAAAGTTTTCTGAGTCTTTTGAAGCCATCGTAAATTCGTTATTAGCAAATTTAAAATGGCAAAAGCTATTTCCTATATTAATAACCAATTTTAGTATATTAGAAAAACAATTTGCAAACTTGGGTTCTAAAATGATTACACAAGTACCAGCGATTCAAAATCAAGAATTTCAAAAAACATATTTAAGAAAACTCTCTTTTGCGAAACGTTTAGAAGAGCAAACAAGTAAAGTAATTAGTTTAGTATTAGCTAAAAAAATTGAAAAAATTACGTTCTTAAAATATTTTTATTCTACTAAAATAAGAATAACAGCTTTCCAATGTAATTATAAAATTGCATTAAGAGAATATATTGAAACTATATAATTATCACAAAGCGGGTATGGAAAAATAGGTAACTTCATTAGTTTTCCACACTAAATTTTACGGGTTCGAGTCCCGTTACCCGCTTTGTGATAAATGGTGTATAGCCAAATTGGTAAGGCATTAGCTTTTGATGCTATCATGTAAAGGTTCGAGTCCTTTTACACCAGGTTAGATTTTAAAAATATTTACTCGCTTGGTGAAATTTGGTAAACACGATGGATTTAAAATTCATTCTCAATTTAAGAGTTACTGGTTCAAGTCCAGTAGCGAGTACGAAAAAATTTTTAAAATTTATTGTTAAAATCAAATTATTAAATGCGTTTACTTAAACGTCCTCTTATTTCGATAGTGAATAATCACTTAATTGATTATCCAACACCAATTAATATACATTATGCTTGAAATTTTGGATTTTTAGCATCTATTTGTTTAATAATACAAATTATAACAGGTATTTTTTTAGCTATGCATTATACACCACATGTAGAATTGGCTTTTGCAAGTGTAGAACATATAATGCGAGATGTGAATTATGGATGACTTTTGCGTTATATACATTCTAATGGTGCTTCTATGTTTTTTATTGTTGTTTACATCCATATTTTTAGAGGCTTATATTTTAGTTCATATGCTAAACCACGTCATTGAGTATGAGTTATTGGGGTTGTTATTTTTTTATTAATGATAATAACAGCGTTCATAGGTTATGTTTTACCTTGAGGGCAAATGAGTTTATGAGGGGCTACAGTAATTACAAATTTAGTGTCCGCAATCCCTTTAGTTGGTGATTCTATTGTTACCTGACTATGAGGTGGCTTTTCTGTAGATAATGCTACATTAAACAGATTTTTTAGTTTACATTATTTACTTCCTTTTATTATAGCAGCAGCTTCTTTAATTCATTTAGCCGTTTTGCATCAAGATGGATCTGGCAATCCTTTAGGTATTGATTCCAACGTTGATAAAATAAGTATGTTCCCATATTTTATTTATAAAGATTTATTAGGATTATTAATATTTATACTTTTCTTTTCTTTATTCATTTATTTTTCTCCTAATGTTTTAGGTCATTCGGATAATTATATAGAAGCAAACCCTATGATTACCCCTGCGCATATTGTACCTGAATGGTATTTTTTACCGTTTTATGCGATTTTAAGGAGTATTCCTCACAAGTTAGGTGGCGTTATCGCAATGATTTCAGCAATATTAGTTTTAGCATTATTACCCTGAATTCATAGTACGGAAGTACGCAGCTCTAGATTCAGACCAGTTTATAGATTTTTATATTGGACTATGCTTGGATGCTGTTTAATTTTAGGCTGAATTGGTGGAATGCCTGTTGAAGAGCCGTTCGTTTTAATTGGACAAATTGCAAGCTTTTATTATTTTATATACTTTCTATGTATTTTACCTTTATTAGGTAATCTAGAAAAATTTTTACTTGATTTTCAATAATATTCAAATTATGGATATGTTTATTTAATAAACATATCCATAATTTAGATATACGGATAGAGGGATTTGAACCCTCACGATCTAATTTATCACTAGAACCTAAATCTAACATGTCTACCAATTTCATCATATCCGCTTTTTAAATTTTTATTTTCTTAAATCGATAAATTTTAACGAGCCTCCAAAAGTTCGGTTTAGTTGCAATTCAATCTTCTGTTTTTTTACATCGGTTCGTTGATGCATAGTAAGGACAATTGCGCCAATCATAGCTACTAATAAAATTAATCCGGATAAAATAAATAAAAAGCAATATTTTGTATATAAGACATTACCAACAACTTGAATATTGGTAATATTTTGACTTTCCGTAATTCAAGAAATTCAAACAAGATTATCTTGTTTTAACGAAGAAATATTAAAAACATTAAAAACTCCTGAAAGTTGAATAAATAAAATAAAAAAAGTAGTTAAACCTATGGGAACAATTGAAAAGAAGCCTTGCTGTACAGCCATTTTTTTTATGTTTAACATCATTACAACGAATAAAAACAAGACAGCAATTGCCCCAACGTAAACAATTAGTAGCATAAAAGATAAAAATTCCGCGCCAAATAATAATAACAAACCCGCGATATTACAAAAAACTAAAATTAAAAATAATACTGAATGTACCGCATTAGATGAACTTATAACCATAAGCGATGCAATTAAAGCAAAAATTGAAAATGTAAGAAATAAAAAAATATCTATTTGCATGACTTTCTAATTAAAAAGCGAAAAAAGGGACTCGAACCCTCAACCATAATCTTGGCAAGATTATACTCTACCCATTGAGCTATTTTCGCTGATGATTTTAGGCGGAAGGAACTCGGCATGGTTGAGTAGTAGATTGTGAATCTAAAAGTCATGGGTTCAAATCCCATCTTTCGCCTTACAACCTAGCAACTTTATATTTTATCGAAGATATTGCCTTTCCTGGATTTAAAAACTTAGGACAAGTTTTACTGCAATTCATAATTGTATGACATCTAAACAAACGCATGCGATGATTTAAGAAATTTAAACGTTTCATAGTATCTAAATCCCTAGAATCCAAAATTCACCTGTAAGCTTGCAATAAAATTGCTGGTCCTAAATATTTATCGTGATTCCACCAATAACTAGGACAACTTGCTGAACAACATGCACATAAAATACATTCATATAAACCATCTAATTCTGCACGATCACTTTTAGATTGTAAATGTTCTTTTTTAATTGATGATATATTATTGCTTAGCAATCAAGGCTTAATCATTTTATATTGAGCATAAAAATATGTTAAATCAGGAACTAAATCTTTTATGATATACATATGAGGTAAAGGATAAACGGTTATAAATACTTCATTAGTATTTAAAGATTTTAAACATGCTAAAGTATTAACTCCATTGATATTCATGGAGCAACTGCCACATATACCCTCTCTACACGAGCGCCTGAAAGTTAAAGTAGAATCTTGCAAATCTTTTGCTTGAATTAATGCATCTAAAATCATAGGACCACAAGACTTTAAAGAAATTGGATAAATATTAAACCAAGGTTTTTTATTTAAAAGAGGGTTTCATCGATACACTTGTAAATACTTTTGTAAATCATTTTTAAAGTAAAATAAGTTTATTTTATTTGAACTTTTTTGTAAAAACATTTTTAATTAAAAATTAATAATAAAATAATTACACAAACAATAAAACTTACAGTTAGAAAAAAGTAAAATAAAAATTTTTGATTCATAAAAAAACCCAAATCTCAAATAATCTGCTTTAATCCATTTAAAGCATGATAAAAAACACCAAACAAAAAGGCTAAAACTAAAATTTCATATAAAGGAAATAAAAAATTATTTATAAGATTATAATTTAATAAATATTTATTATAATTACTATATATTATTAATTGTACATAAATGGAACAAAATACAGCAAAAAACGTCAATAAAAGACCCGAAATTCTATGCCAAACAGAAGCTAAAGATGACACTTGTGCAGCGTAAATTGTAATGTGTGGTGATATAGGGCGATTATACATAAAATATATTTTATTATTAATTAAAAATTTTAATGCTCTGTCCAGAATGGGATTTGAACCCATGGCTCAAGGGTTTTCAACCCTACGCTCTAACCACTGAGCTATCCAGACTTAGATCGGATGAAGTAGGATTTGAACCTACGATAAGATTAATTCTTACGTCAATTTTCAAAATTGATGCTTTAAACCGCTCAGCCATTCATCCTAATTTAATTAAATTAGGGTAGTAGGACTTGAACCTACAATTTTTTACTCCCAAAGCAAATACGTTAACCAATTACGTTATACCCTATTATTTTTATACTTAAAATACTAAGTAAATAGTATTAAAAAAGCCATCATTAATGCGAATAGTGCTACAGCTTCAGTTAACGCAAATCCTAAAATAGTATAACCGAATAATTGTTGTTTTAAAGATGGATTACGCGCATAAGCCATTACCAATGATCCAAACACAATACCTACACCAGCACCTACACCAGTTAAACCAATAGTTGCTAAACCAGCACCTATCATTTTTGCACTTTGTAAAGTTACATTCATTTTTTAAAAAATTTTAATTATAAGCCTCTCGTAAAAGCTAGAATCGGATTCGAACCGATGTAAAAAAGATTTGCAATCTTTTGCATAAACCACTATGCTATCTAGCCTACTAACGGAAATAGGATTTGAACCTATAACTTTTGGATTATGATTCCAATGTTCTCACCAATTGAACTATTCCGTCATTATATATACCGTTTTTTAAGATTTTTGCATCCATTATGAGATAACATAGAATTATTTGTTAGTGATAAAATATTGAAAAAAGAATGCTTAAAATACTTTAACACAATTTTTTTATTTTTATCAAACCCACTTAAATTTAAATGAATATTTTTAATTTTTAATTTATCCAAATATTCAATAAGTGATCTTAAAATTGAAATTATTGTCGTTAATGTTACCTTTTTCATTCCACGAGATTTTTTCGATCCTGCAGAAGTTCAAAATAATACTTTTCCTTGGAGATTTGTAATAGTACATAAAATATTATTTGATGTGAATAAGATATTTAATCTAACAGATTTTAAATTATTAATACTCATTTTTTTAACTGTCTAAGAATTCCATATAAAAATAGTAGTTTTAGCAAAGATAGATATACTTTTGAGTTCGGTATGGGATCATATATTTAATACCTACTTTTTTAGTTAAAAAATTACCTGAAATTACTCTCATTCTAAAGCTCCTTTATATCATTCATAAATAAAACCTATTGTTAATATTAATAAAAAAATAATCATGCTCCAAAACCCAAACAAAGAAAGATTTCCTAAAGTTAGAGATCAAGGGAAAAGAAAGCTAATTTCTAAATCAAAAATTAGAAATAAAATGGCAACTAAATAAAATCTAATATCAAAAGTAGCACGGGCATCATCAAAAGGATTAAACCCACATTCATACGCACTGACTTTTTCTTGATCGGCTTTTGCTGGGATTAGAAAATAAGATAAACTAAAAATTAGTATAGATAAAGCTAACGAAATACATAAAAATATTAAAATTATTGAATATTCGGTAAAAATTAGTTTCATAGTAAATTTTTTATGGCAATCAATTAAAACTCAATAGAATACCAGCGGTAACCAACACTCAACCTAAAGACAAGGGTAAAAAAATTTTTCAACCTAATCGCATCAATTGATCATAACGATATCTAGGAAATGCAGAACGAACTCAAATAAAACCAAAAAGTAATAAAGTTGTTTTCAGACCAAATCAAATAGTCGCCGGGATTCAATAAAAAATTACTAAATTAAAAATTGGCAATCACCCGCCTAAAAATAAAATTGTAGTTAAACCGCACATTAATATCATATTAGCATATTCACCTAAAAAAAATAATGCAAAACCCATTGCAGAATATTCTACATTATATCCAGCAACTAACTCAGCCTCAGCTTCTGGTAAATCAAAAGGGGCTCTATTTGTTTCTGCTAATATAGAAATATAAAACATAATTAGAGCAGGCAATAATGGAATAGCATACCAAATTTTTTGTTGAGCTAATACTATTTCTGTAAGATTTAATGACCCTGAACATAATAAAACATTAATTAAAATTAGCCCTATTGAAACTTCATAAGAAACCATTTGTGCTGCTGAACGCAATGCTCCCAAAAATGCATATTTAGAATTACTTGCTCATCCAGAAATTATAATACCGTAAACCCCCAACGAGGAAATAGCTAATAAATATAACATACCCATATTTATATCGGAATAAACCATTCCTTCGCCAAAAGGCAATACACACCACGCAACAAGCGCTAACAAAAATGTTAATATTGGAGCTAAAATAAACATGCTTAAATTGGCACTAGATGGTAAAACTGTTTCCTTAACAAATAATTTTAGTCCATCTGCTAGAGGTTGTAACAAACCGAAAACTCCAACTATATTTGGCCCTTTACGACGTTGCATTGCAGCCATTACTTTACGCTCCGCTAAAGTCATATAGGCAATTGCTATTAATAATGGTAATATTATTATTATTATTTTTAAAATTATACTTATCAAAAACATCTTCACATTTAATATAAAAAAGGTATAGACATTGCTAACGAAATTATTGAAACTAGCTCTATATCCAGAAAGACAAATAAAATACTTGCTAAAGAAATTCCTAAAATTAAAGAGCTTAATTTACTCATAGGTTTAAGTACCTTTCATTGATTTGCTGCGGACCCAAAGTATATATTCTTTATTAATCTGATATAATAAAAACACGCTACGCAACTTATACCAACTGCAAATAAACTTATACCAACTGACTTAACTTGTAGAGCCGCCAGCAGCACGAATAATTTAGAAAAAAACCCTGCTGTCGGAGGTATACCTGCCATTGAAAATAAAAGAACCGCTCCTGCTCCTGCTAAAAATGGGTTATGTCTAACTAAACCTTCAATATCAATTAAATATCGCATCGGGGATACAACAGGATACTTATAAATTTTAGTATTAATAATAAATGCAAACATTCCTAACATTGTAATTATATAAATAATTAAATAAAAAATAGTACTTGAAATGCTTTCAAAATCTCCACCTAAGATCGCTAATAAAAGAAATCCTACATGATTTATTGAACTATATGCGAGGAAACGCTTTCATTTCTGTTGAGCAAAAGCTCCAAAGGTACCTATTAAAATCGATAAAAATATTGATAGCAAAATAATATCTTGCCAAAAAGGAATCAAATCATAAAAAGTATGTAACAGAAATCGGAATAGTAACCCTATAATTGCAAGTTTAGGTAAAATCGAAAAAAAAGCTGTCACAATAAAAGGAGCGCCTTCATAAACATCGGGTGATCATATATGAAATGGTGCTGCACTTAATTTGAATAAAAGAGCTACCAAAATAAAAATAAAGCCTATAATTAAATTATATGAAAATAAACTTTCATCAACCAAAAATCCTGAAAAAAATTGTGCTAAATCATTTAAGTTTGTTAAACCTGTTAAACCATAAACAATCGATGAACCACAAAGTAAAAACGCCGAAGAAAAAGCACCTAATATAAAATATTTTAATCCAGCTTCAGTTGAAAATTCAGACGTCCTGTTTATACTTGCTAAAATATAAAAGATTAAACTTTGAAACTCTATTGCTAAATAAATAGTTAACAAATCATATGATTGCAAAATAAATAGCATTGCTACTATTGCCAATAAAATTAAAATTCAGAACTCAAAATAATTTAATTTTTCATCAAGTAAATATTCAAAGGATAAAAGAAATCACCCTATAGTTGTTAAAATTACAATTAATTTAGCATAATAAGTAAAAGAATCACTAATTAAAAAATTATTTCAATTCATGCCAATTAATGGAACTTGCAAAAATATTAAAAGAAAACTAAAAGTTAATATTTGTAAAATTAATAAAGTAAAATTTTGACTTAACAAAGGATAGCCCAATGTTGAATATGTACTTAAAAAAACACCATACATAAGTAACAAACAAATACTACAAATGATATAGGTTTCTGTCAAGATAGGATAGAAGTTATATAAAAAATTATACATTAAAAGTTATTAATTAAATTTTATTTTAAAATTATAATAAAAGCTCTAAAAGATATCTACCAATCTCAATACTAGAAATACGTATTAAGACTAATAAAATTATCTTAATTTTATTAATATGAATATAATCAGTTAATATTGCTCTTAACCCTAAATTCATATGCAAAAGTGCTAAACCAATTATCAATACAATTATTTCTACATCTAATAAAATTCCACCAAAGAGAAAAGTACCTCCTAGTCGCATAAAAAGTCAAGTAGTATCAAACATATATAGTAAAAATTATAACAATTGTTCTATTAAACTAAGTACCGAAAAATGAAATTCATTTAAAAATGATACGGGATAAATACCTATCCACAACACTAAGAATGTTAAAGGTATTAAAATTCAAAACTCTCGTCTAGAAATATCTTGAAAAGTAGTAAAATATTGAGTTTTTAAAACCCCAAAACTAATCCTATTAAAAAGCCAAATAGAATAGGCCGCGCCTAAAATCATTCCTAAAGCTGCAAAAAATGTTAAAGTTCGATTAATTTGAAATATTCCAACAAGTACTAATAACTCCCCAACAAAACTACTTGTTCCAGGAAATCCTAAATTTGCAAAAGTAAAAAATAAAAAAAAAATACCGAAAATAGGCATAACTTGCATCAAGCCCCCGTAATATTTTAATATCCGAGTTTTATAACGATCATATAAAACACCAACACATAAAAACAATGCACTTGAAACTAATCCATGACTCACCATTAATAATATACTACCTTCAATACCTTGTAAATTTAAAGAAAAAATACCAATTGTTACAAAGCCCATATGGGAAACTGATGAATAAGCTATGATTTTTTTTAAGTCAATTTGCCTCAACGTCGTCAGCGATGCATATAAAATAGCAATAATACTTAAAGTAAAAATTAAAGGAGAAAAATAAATTGATGCTTCTGGAAACATAGGTATTGAAAAGCGTAAAAAACCATAACCACCCATTTTTAATAATATGCCAGCTAAAATTACAGATCCTGCGGTAGGGGCTTCAGCATGTGCTTCGGGCAATCAGATATGGAATGGGATCATCGGTATTTTTACTGCAAAACTTGAAAAGAAGGCTAGTCAAAAAATAATTTGCTTCAGTTCAGAGAAATTATAATATCACAAAATTTGCAAATCTGTAGTCCCGACCTCAAAGTAAATTGTTAACAATGCCAATAGCATTAATAATGACCCTACTAATGTATATAAAAAAAATTGATACGCAGCTCTAATTTTACGCTCACGCGAACCTCATATACCTACAATTAAAAACATCGGTATTAGGACACTTTCAAAAAATATATAAAATCAAAGTAAATCTAAAACACAGAATACTTGAATTAAAAAAAACTCTAACAGTAAAAAGCAAATTAAGTATTCCTTAATTAAATATTGTACGGATCCTCAACTAACTAGAATACAAAAAATTGTTAATAGAGTTGTTAATAAAATAAAAAATAACGAAATACCATCTATTCCAATTGTATAATACAAATTAATAGACGGAATTCAATCGTATGTACTACTAAATTGAAATAAGGCTGTCGTATTATCAAATTGTACCCATAAAACTAAAGAAAATAAAAAAGTTAAACATACCGTATTTAATGCTACTAATTTACACAAATATTCATTAGTTGCCGGAACAATAAGCAGCACTAAAGCTCCAAAAATCGGAGTAATACATACTAAAATCAACGGATTTACAAATTCTAAGCTGCACATAAAATTTCTTATTAAATTGGGTCTAGGTTGATTCGAACAACCAACTTTACGCTTATCAAGTTACAATCGATATATTACTTTATGAATAATTAAAATATCTTTGCTAAAAACTGTACGTGATAATTTCTTATCATACAGCTTCCTTATTAGTATTAAAATTTATTACTAACCTAGAATACGATCTGCATATCTTTTTCATTACAAAAAAGCATTAGCTTACGTAAAGTTCCTCTTTTCACATGTTTCAATTTTTTATATTTTAAATTCGTAGAGCTTTACTTTACACCATTTTATATCAAGCTTAAACCTAACGCACGCTATTAAGTTTGATATGACTTTATAAACTATCTTAGAGTTATGATGTTTTCAATAAATTTCTATACGTACTCAATAAATTTAATAATTTAATTTAGCTTTGATACTAATCATAAATTAAATTTTACACTCCAGCTCTGAATAATAAGATTTTCACTTATATAAAAAATTAATTCGTATATATTTATTTTGAATACGGGTATTAAATAATGTTTAATTATCTGATACAAATCATGTCACACGCGTACGCTCTAACCTTTAAGCTATAGACCCTAGCTAATTTAAAACATTATTATATGAAAAAGATTAAAACTGAATAAAAAATTAATAATTGAATTTGATTAAAAAGAATTAAGAAAAATAAGCAAACCCCTAAAACAATAAAAAATAAATAATGGCTTAATTGCCCAGTTTGTAATCTAGAAAAAATTTGTGATCAAGTTGGTACCACTTTTGAAAAACCATAGGGGCCTAATAATTCAATAAACCCTCTATCTAAATTTTTGAAAGAAACAGAATATCCAAAATTTAATATGGGATAAACGAAAAATCTATTATATAAAACATCCCAATATCATTTTTTATTAATTAAAAAACACATATTACGATAAAAGGCATTATATAAATATACATGAGTTTTAGTAAGATTAACAACACTAGCTAAACCAATCCCGAAAGTACTCAATACAAACGGTAATCATTTTAAGTCTATATTTAACCACTCCGCTTCTAAAAAATAAGAATTAGAAGGTAAGATCAAAATTGAAGATTTTCAGAAGTCTGTACCTAATCCTATAAATAAGTCCTTCCCTAAATAACCTATAAAAATACTACCAAAACCCAATATAATTAATGGGATTAACATTAATAAAGATGGTTCATGGCTTTTTAAAATATTTTCTCTTGTTACATTTATTGAATTCACAAATGTTAAATAAATTAAGCGGAAGGAATAAAATGCTGTAAAAAAAACTGATAAATTTCCTAATCAACAAGCAAATGACCCTTCTATAGAGTAAATATTTTTATTTAAGGTAATTTGTGATAATTCTAAAATAAAATCTTTAGAATAGAATCCTGTTAAAAAAGGAAAGCCTGCTAAAGCAAGCGATCCTACTAACATTAAAGAATACGTTAAAGGCAAAAATTTAATCAACGAACCCATTCTACGCATATCTTGTTCATTTGCTAAAGCATGTATAACTGAACCTGCACTTAAAAATAATAAAGCCTTAAAAAAAGCATGATTTGCTAAATGAAACATACTAACATTATAACACGAAATCCCACAAGCAAAAACCATATAACCTAGCTGACTACAAGTTGAATAAGCAATAACCCTCTTTAAATCATTTTGAAACATACCCGACATACCCGCGAAAAAGGAGGTAAGAGATCCAAATAATACCAAAATATTTAAAACAGTAGGCGAAAACTCAATTAAAGGAGAAAAGCGAATCAATAAAAAAACACCCGCAGTCACCATAGTTGCTGCATGAATTAATGCAGAAACTGGAGTAGGCCCTTCCATAGCATCCGGCAATCACGTATGCAAGCCCAATTGAGCTGATTTACCTACAGCACCTACAAATAAAAAAGCTCCAATTAATGTTAAACCAGAAATGTTAATACCTCCAAAATTGAAACAGTAATCACTAAATAAAGGTGATAATGAAAAAATAATAAAGTAATCCACAGATTGAAAAATATAAAAAACTGTCAATATACCTAAACTTAATCCAAAATCACCAATTCTATTTACAACCAGTGCTTTAATTGCAGATTGATTAGCTGCTAATCGAGTAAACCAGAAATTAATTAATAAATATGAGGCTAATCCTACTCCTTCTCAACCAACGAACATTTGTACAAGATTATCCGCTGTCACTAAAACTAACATAAAAAACGTAAAAATTTCCAAAAAAGCCATAAAACGGGGTAAGTGTGGATCGGTTTGCATATATTCTAACGAATATAAATGTACTAAACTTGATATAACCGTTATAACAACTAACATTGTTACAGTAAGGCTATCAAATAAAAAGCTCCAAGAAATTTTTAAAATACCTACTTCAATTCATGTGCTAAGCATAATGCATTGACTTAATCCCATAAATCCTACTTCATAAAATGCAATAAAAGAAAAAAACATTGATAACAAAGCACATGTTACTGAAATGATACTGGATCCTTTATGGCCTAAAAACCGCCCTAAAAATCCTGAAAAAATAGAACCTAATAAAGGCAACCATAAAATAAGTAAATACATAACAATTTTTAACTAATTTTTAAACTTTAATGGCTTAGGATAAACGAATATTGAATTTACTAATTTTAAATCACAAAACTTTACAGTATTTAAAATTACGAACCCAATTTTTTGATCAATAATTAAAGTATCTACACTTTTTTTATCCTTGACCAACTGACCAAAATAACTAACTAATAAATTTGAAGTTACTTCAAGATTTTTAATTAATATTTTTACTAATAAATTTTGTTTATTTAAAGTCCCTTCTGTCCTTTTTAAGATTTCTTTGGTATTTAAATCAACAACTTGCTTACGAATTTTTAAAGATTTCAAAAATTTAGGTAAAAAATAATGTGTTAAAATAGCATAAAATAACGAGAAAATTAAAATCAACCAAAAAATTTGTGAAAAGACAATAATACGATCTAATTGAGGCATTTTTTATTATGTGTTAATGGAATTCTAAAACATCATTTAAATAAATACATGTTAATAATGTAAAAACATACGCTTGTAAACCAGCAATAGCTAATTCAAGCCCTATAAGTGCTAGTAAAAGTCCTAATGGAATTAAATGAAAAACAGCTAATAAACCTCCTGCGGATAACATAGTTCATGCAAAACCCGCGATAATTTTTAATAAAGTATGACCTGAAGTCATATTTGCAAATAATCTTATAGATAGTGTAAAAACCTTAACTATATATGAAAGGAATTCAATTGTAATTAACAATGGCACTATTAGCAATGGAACACCTCTAGGTAAAAATAATGCAAAAAATTTAAACCCGTGAGTTTGAATTCCGATAATATTTATACCTATAAAAATTGATAAGGCTAAACCAAAAGTAAACGTAATATGACTTGTTACTGTAAAACTATAAGGGACCATTCCTATCAAGTTGCAAAAAAGAAGAAATAAATGCAACGCAAATATAAATGGAAAATATGCTTCGCCTTTGGAACCTAAATTATCTTGTACCATATTTGAAGTTACATTATAAACCATTTCATTTAATAACTGTCAGTTATTTGGGATTATAGGATTCCCATAAAAACTTAAACTAATTCAAAATATTGCTATCAAAAAAGAAAACACCATAAATAACACTGAATTTGTTATAGAAATGTTGAAACCAAAAAATGTTAAAGGTATTAACGTCACAATTTCAAATTGTTCTAAAGGACTTGCAATTAAAATAGATGTCAACATAATTTTAAATATATTAATTAAACATAAATTATAAACCAGGAGAAGAAGGACTTGAACCTACAACCATTGGTTTTGAAAACCAAAGCTCTACCTAATTAAGCTATTCTCCTTGAAATCTTATTTAATATGAACCATAAACCTATTTTGTTTCATAGTATTTATCATTAATTTATCTAAGACTGTGTTAGGTCAAAAGAGATCTAAATAACTAATTTTTACTTTATGATAATTTACAACAGATTTATGCTTTAAAAACGTACTATGTAATAAAATTTCGAAAAATATAAAAACTGCATCCTTCCGAAGTGTCCCAAAAAACAATAAAGATTTTAGTTTTTTAAAATTTCGTTGACTGGAGAATAAAAATTTTTGACTTTGTAAACATTCTAAAAATAAAGTGTTAGGAAAAATTATTTTGGATAATTTTCCAAACTTATAAGAAACTTGGACACAACTTAAATCATTAAAAATTAAAAAACTTTGATTATTCGAAAAGCGATTATCCAAAGAATCAAATACTTCAATAAAGTTAGAGTGGCAATTTAATCTAAACCGACTCATTTGTAATATTTTGAATTAAACTTTTATGCTTTTTTTGGAAATAATCGGACTCGAACCCATAATCTTATGTATGCAAAACATATGTTTTACCTGAATTAAACTATATTCCCAGGAGAAGATGGTTGAGTGGTTTAAAACAACGGTTTGCTAAATCGTCACACTTCAATTTTATTAAAGTGTCATGGGTTCAAATCCCATTCTTCTCAAATTTGTGAAAACTTTGCGCTTTGAAGGATTCGAACCTACAATAATCAATTTAGAAGATTGATGTTTTATCCATTAAACTAAAAACGCCTAAATCAAATCGATTGTTGGAAACAATATTTGAATAAAGCCTTTACCTTAAGGGTAAACTAAAGTGAATCATAAACACACAAAAGTAGAACTTTGAAGAAAGAGTCTTGAAGCCTATCGATGGATTAACGCAGCAGCACGCTCTGGGTGGTATAGAATTAACTAACCTAATAAGTATATTGCTTAGTAACCAAGCTAATAGGAATCTAAGATCTCTACATTATCATAGATCATTAAAATCTACTAAATACTATACTTTCTTGAAGAGAGTAGGATTTGAACCTACGATTATTATATATAAATAGATTTACAATCTATCGCCTTCAACCGCTCGGCCATCTCTCCAGGATTTCTTCCCCCTCTATAGAGG